ACCATTTCTGGGGATTTCAATTGAGATACCTGAAGAAGGTATTAGTTGGTTCTCGCCTTCTTGAATTGATTCGAGTGGGATGATGACTCTATTTCTTCGCCTCTTTGCCAATAAATCGGAATTCCCCTCGAGAATGCCCGGATATTTAAGATTACAACGACCAGTACATGTCATTCGATTAAGTTCTGAATAATCAGGAATCCTATCTCCTTTTTGATTTTTACCAGAAAAATACGAACTAAAAAATTTGTGTCTGACTTGATTATTCGTTACTGAGGGGTTAGAAATATATCTTCGCTTAGCAGAAAGAGAATAAGCGTTCATTTGATCTTGATCCTTGTGGATCGAACAGGGGCCTAGACTGGATCTCCAGGGCTCCCCTAATAATATCCATAAATGACTTGTTTTTGGTAAGAGATGGATATTACCATATGTAAATTCAGGTGCATGGTACACATCGGTATTCCAGTGCATTTCGCCCTCTGAGTCAGAATAAATATGTTTTCGAACCTTCTCTTTCAAATTCAAAGTGGATGTTCTCGCGCGAATCTCAGCAATGATTTGTTCTGATTCTACATATTGATCGTTTTGAACTAAAAGAAAACTTTTGGGCGGAATACACACATTGTGTATAATATCTTCACTCTCAATAGTTACATACAAGTCTCTACAACATAGAAAAGCAGGATGTCCATGACGTGTACGTGTCGGATGAACCAAATCCTCATTGAATTTTATTTTTCCATTAGAAGGGGCTCGCACATGTTCGGCAGTACCCCCTGTGAATACTCCGCCGGTATGAAAAGTTCTTAATGTTAATTGAGTGCCCGGTTCTCCAATAGATTGACCTGCAATAATACCTACAGCTTCTCCCAATTCGACCAGGTCATCATGAGCTGGACTCCGGCCATAACATAATTGACAAATCCAAGATGTACTCTTACAAGTAAATGGGGTTCGAATAGAGATTGGTTGTGCTCTAAAAGTTATGAATCTATTGATAAGTCCAACCCCAATATCTTGATTTCTAGTAGCAATGCATCGTGAACCTATATATATAGGATCTGCTAATACACGCCCAATTAATGTTTGGATAAAAATCCTATCCGCCATCATTCCCTTTCGAGGGCTTACAGAAATACCTCGGACGGTGCCACAATCTGTTCGACGTACAACAACGTGTTGAACTACTTCAACAAGTCTGCGCGTGAGATATCCTGCATCTGATGTTCGGATTGCGGTATCCACAACTCCTTTACGGGCTCCGTAGCAAGAAATAATATATTCTGTTAAAGAGAGTCCTTCGCGTAAATTGCTTTGAATGGGTAAATCAATCATTTGCCCTTGGGGATCCGACATTAATCCTCTCATACCTACTAATTGATGTACCTGAGATGCATTTCCTCTGGCTCCCGAAAAAGACATTATATGGACTGGATTAAAAGGGTCGGTCATCTGAAAATTAGGATTCATTTCTTGTCGCAAATATTCACTTGTGGCATACCAAATCTCGATCGATTGACGTAATTTTTCTACCGCGTGTACATTCCCATAATGATGGTGTTTTTCCAAAATAAAACTTTGTTGTTCAGCGTCTTGAACTAGCCATCTTTTAGAAGGTATTGTTAAAAGATCATCAATTCCTAATGAAATGGATGCGGTGGTAGCTTGTCGGAAACCTAGAGTCTTTACTTGATCCAGGATATGTGATGTATATCCTATTCCATAGTGATCAATAAATCGACTAATAAGTCGTTTCATGGCAGTTCCGTCTATCACTTTATTGTGAAAGACCTGAGTGGGCCGTTCTGCCATCAGTACCTCCATATTGCGCTGAGTAGAATTTGACAATGGGTTTGAGTCAGTGATTGGAAAACTTCCTTTTCTAGATCGTGATTCGCGCAGAAATTCCGCAATTATAGCCCTAGTTAACCCGGCGAGACTCGACTTCCCCTTGGTAGCATAGAATTACAACAGCCCTGCCAAAACCCCTGTATGGCTTCTTCTATTTCTCGATAAAAAGAAATATGACCAAGAGTTGTTCGAATATATATATAAAGAATTTCTTTTTTTATACTTCTTACTATCAGATAGTGTCCATAAATCTCATAATAGGTCCCCAAAGATTCATAGTGAATTTCGATGGGAGTTTCTCTTGCAGCAATAACGCGTTGATCTAGTCGCCACCGTAGCCACAAAGGACTACCTAAATTGATTCGTTTTTGCCGATAAGCTCCAATTGCATCATAGGCATTACAAAAAAAGGGTTCGGTTTTTTTTGTATACTTATACTCTTTATTTTGATAGTTTCCACGATTACACGGATTATACCTATTTACACAAATACCCCGACGATTTCCACTCGTTAAGACATAGAGTCCACTAAGCATATCTTGAGTTGGTGCAGAAATGGGATCTCCAATAGTTGGAGACAAAAGATTCATATGAGAAAACATAAGTAAACGTGCCTCTGCTTGAGCCTCCAAAGATAAAGGCACATGAACAGCCATTTGATCTCCGTCAAAGTCTGCATTGAAGCCCTTACAGACTAATGGATGTAAACAAATAGCACGCCCTTCGACTAAAATGGGGAGGAATGCCTGTATGCCTAATCTATGCAGAGTAGGCGCTCTATTCAGCAATACCGGATGGTCAGCCAGAATTTCCTGAAGGATTTCCCATACAATCGGTTTTTTTTTTCGAATTTGACTCTTAGCAACTCCGATATTCGAAGCAATATGTTTTCTAATTAGGTCACGAATTACAAATGCCTGGAAAAGTTCTATTGCTATTTCACGAGGTAATCCACAGCGATGTAATGAAAGTGAAGGACCCACGACAATCACTGATCGCCCTGAATAATCGACCCGTTTACCAAGCAGAGTCTCGCGAACTCTTCCTTCTTTGCCTTCAATTACATCTGAAAGGGACTTGTAAACTCTATTATGATCATCCCTCATTGGTTGTCCGCAGATTCCATTATCAAGAAGTGCATCCACGGCTTCTTGTAGCAATTTTTCCTGAGATATTATTAATTCTTCTGGCGTAGCTATACTTGTTGTTAATAGATCTGTAAGAGTATTATTCCGATAAATAATTCTTCTATAGATTTCATTAATATCCGAGGTCACTAGTTTATCCTCATCTATATGATAGATGGGTCTCAACTCAGGAGGAAGAACTGGTAATAGACACAAAACCATCCATTTTGGTTCTATATTTGTTCGAATAAAATGCTTAGCCAATTCCATGCGTCTAAGCAAAAAATCTTTTCTTCTTCCAACTTTTCGATCTTCCCATTCATTCCCTGTGGGCTCCTCTTCCTCCAATTCTTTCCATTCTACCAATGAATAATCTATAATCATTCGTAAATCTAGATTGGCTAATTGTTGTCTGATAGAGCCTCCCCCGGTAGACATCTCTCGATTTCGAAATGTATCGAAGCTCCGAGTAGTAAAAAAAAGGGGGATCCTGTATTTCCAGGGTTGGATTTCATATTCCAATAAACCCCGTAATCGTAAAAAAGTGGGTTTTTTATCTATGGGCCTAGCAAAATAAAAATTGGGATAGGATATCCCCCCCTCAAAATCGGACATGAAAGTTTCCTTTCATCCGGCTCAAGTAGGTCAAAGAAAAAGAAAGGAGTTCTCGCTTTCAAATTCTGGAAAACTCCAAAAAGATCTACTCCTTACTCAAGTTTTCAGTGAAGACCAAGCAAAACTTCATCGATTCCGTCTTCCTTATTCTTTTTATTTAGATTTTCTGAATTATTTAATTAATAATTAAATTTAATTATGACCTAAATGAAATGTGAAATTCTTGAGTAGTCTACTTCCCCTCGAATGATGAATCCCGTAATTCTTAATTAAAGAGAGTACCTTGGAATTCATAAGGAATTTACTTGTCTATGTACTGTTCCATTTGATCTTTTAGGTCCCGACTTCACCTCGACGGTTAGGCCACGACGCCCTTAACTTAAAGTCTATATGCGATAGATAGACTCTTGTAACCATGACATCTTTTCTATTTGCTACTTGAACATAATTTCTTTATAAAAAAAGGAACTACTGAATTCCACAAAAGAAAAAGTCTTTTTTTTACGAGGTATAACTATAAATTCTTATGAAATCGACCATAGATCAATTCCCTTTTTTGGGAGCGTCTTGATCCCTAATTCTGAGCTTCATGTTACTCCTACCAACAAACATGTCAGGTACAGGGCATCCCGATTGGATTAAATGGGATGACAGTTTCTCAGTTCAAATCTGTAAAATCAGAATTTCGATCAAATCACACACCGCAGTATACTAGGTCTTCTAATTCGTTAAGAGGTTTATCTAAAAGATTCACAATATAACTAGGAAGACGTTTCAAATACCACACGTGCATTACCGGGTATGCAAGTTTTATGTAGCCCATTTGATATCTTCGTATCCGAGAATCAACAAACTCGACTCCGCATTGTTCACAAAATTGCGGGTCTTCCTTTTCATCTCCGATTACTCGATAATTTCCACAAGCACAAATTCCACTTTTGATAGGCCCAAAAATTCTTTCACAAAATAATCCATCTTTTTCTGGTTTATTTGTTTTGTAATGAAAGGTATAAGGTTTTGTCACCTCTCCAACTATCTCGCCATTAGGCAGGATTTTTTTGGACCAAGTACTTATTTGTTCAGGAGAAACTAATCCAATTCGGAGTTGTTGATGTGTATATCGATCGATCATAGATGAAAACTTCTGCTTCATTTCGATTAAGCTTCCTTTCTATTAAGCTGGAAAGTCTTCTCAGATACAAGAAAATGATTCAGTTCCAGAGCTAAAGATCGTAGTTCTCGAACGAACAGCCGAAAAGATTCTGGAGCATCCTCAGGAGTCGGTATTCTTCCTCCAAAGATTATAGTACCAAGTACTTCCTGGCGAGCTCTAATATGATCAGATTTATAAGTAAGCATCTCTTGTAAAATATAAGCAACGCCAAACCCCTCTAAAGCCCAAAC